TATGTAACTATTGAGAGTCGAGATATTATACATAATGTGAATATTCCAACAAAAAGTTTGATTTTAGTTCAAAATGATCAATATGTAGAATCAGAACAAGTGATTGCCGAGATTCGTGCCGGAACGTCCACTTTTCATTTTAAAGAGAGGGTTCAAAAACATATTTATTCTGAGTCAGAAGGAGAAATGCACTGGAGTACTGATGGCTATCATGCGACCGAATATCCATATAGTAATGTTCATCTATTACCAAAAACAAGCCATTTATGGATATTAGCAGGAGGTCTATGCAGATCCAATATAGTGTCTTTTTCACTCCACAAGGATCAAGATCAAATGAATGCTAATTCTTTTTCTCTCGAAGAAAGATATATCTTTGATCTCTTACTGACTAATGATCAAGTAAGACATAAATTGTTGGATACTTTTGGTAAAAAAGATAGGGAAATTCTTGACTATTCAAAACCTTATCGAATCATATCTAAGGGTCATTGGAATCTCATAGAGCCTTATACTTATATTCGTCAAGAGAATTCCTTGGCGAAGAAGCGAAGAAATAGATTCGTGATTCCCTTACAATATGATCAAGAACAAGAAAAGAAACTAATACCCTGTTTTGGTATTTCGATGAAAATACCTATAAATGGTATTTTACGTAGAAATAGTATTCTTGCTTATTTTGATGATCCGCGATACAGAAGAAGCAGTTCGGGAATTACTAAATATGGGATTGTCGAAGTAGATTCAATCGTAAAAAAAGAGGATTTGATTGAGTATCGAGGAGCAAAAGAATTGAGTCCGAAATACCAAATGCAAATGAAAGTAGATCGATTTTTTTTCATTCCCGAGGAAGTGCATATATTACCCGGATCTTCGCCCATAATGGTCCGGAACAATAGTATCGTTGGAGTAGATACACGACTTGCTTTAAATATGAATACAAGAAGTCGAGTAGGTGGATTAGTCCGAGTGGAGAGAAAAAAAAAAAGTATGGAACTGAAAATATTTTCTGGAGATATTCATTTTTCTGGAGAGGTGGATAAAATATCTAGGCACAGTGGCATTTTGATACCACCAGGAATGAAAAAAAAAGATTTTAAAGGATCAAAAAAATTGAAAAATTGGATCTATGTCCAACGGATTACACCTGCCAAAAAAAAGTATTTTGTTTTGGTTCGGCCCGTAGTCACATATGAAATAGCTGATGGGATTAATTTAGCAACACTTTTCTCTCAGGATCTCTTGCAGGAAAAGGATAATGTCCAACTTCGAATTGTCAATTATATACTTTATGGAAATGGCAAGTCAATTCGAGGAATTTCTCACACAAGTATTCAATTAGTTCGGGCTTGCTTAGTATTGACTTGGGACCAAGAAGAAAAGAGTTCTATAGAAGAAGAGGTTCATGCTTCCTTTGTTGAAATAAGGGCAAATGATCTGCTTCGTGATTTCATCCGAATTGAGTTAGTAAAGTCCACTATTTCGTATACCGAAAAAAGGTATGATACGGCAAGTTCAGGATTGATTTCCAATAATGAATTAGATCGTACTCATAGAAATCCTTTTGATTCCAAGGCGAAGATTCAATCATTTCCCCAACATCAGGGAACTCTTGGTACGTTGTTGAATCGAAATAAAGAATGCCAATCTTTCCTAATTTTGTCATCATCCAATTGTTCTCGAATTGGCCCCTTCAATACTTCGAGATATAATAATGCGACAAAAGAATCGGATCTCATGATTCCAATTAGGGATTTGTTGGGTCCTTTAGGTACTATTGTGCCTAAAATAGTAAATTTTTGTTCATCTTACTATTTAAGAACTTATAATCAAGTCTTTTTAAAGAAAGATTTTTTACTTGAAAATTTTCAACAGACTTTCCAAGTGCTTCAAGTACTTCCATTTCAATACTTTTTCCTAGATGAAAATAGTAGGATTTATAATCCCGATCCGTACAGTAACATCATTTGGAATTCATTCCATTTGAATTGGTGTTTTCTCCATCACGATTCTTGTGAAGAGGCATGGACAATAATTAGCCTTGGACAATTCCTTTGTGAAAATGTATGTCTATTGAAATACGGATCACGCATAAAAAAATCTGGTCAAATTTTCATTGTTCATGTTGACTCTTTAGTTATAAGATCAGCTAAGCCCTATTTGGTCACTCCAGGAGCAACTGTCCATGGCCATTATGGGGAAACCTTTTATGAAGGAGATACATTAATTACATTTATATATGAAAAATCGAGATCTGGTGACATAACGCAAGGTCTTCCAAAAGTGGAACAAATCTTAGAAGTTCGTTCAATTGATTCAATATCGATGAATCTCGAAAGAAGAGTTGAAGGTTGGGGCGAACATATCCGAAGGATTCTTGGGATCCCCTGGGGATTCTTAATTGGAGCTGAACTAACCATAGCCCAAAGTCGTATCTCTTTGGTTAATAAGATCCAAAAGGTTTATCGATCCCAGGGGGTACAGATCCATAATAGACATATAGAGATTATTGTACGTCAAGTAACATCAAGAGTTTTGGTTTCAGAAGATGGAATGTCTAATGTTTTTTTACCTGGGGAATTTATTGGATTGTTGCGAGCAGAGCGAGCAGGGCGCGTTTTGGACGAAGCAATTTGTTATCGGGCAATCTTATTGGGAATAACGAAGTCATCTCTGAATACTCAAAGTTTCATATCCGAAGCAAGTTTTCAAGAAACTGCTCGAGTTTTAGCAAAAGCTGCTCTACGAGGTCGTATTGATTGGTTGAAAGGCCTGAAAGAGAACGTTGTTCTGGGGGGGATTATACCGGTTGGTACCGGATTCAAAAAATTAGTACATCGTTCAAAGCAAGACAAAAACATTCATTTGAAAATCAAAAGGAAGAATCTATTCAAATTGGAAATGAGAGATATTTTGTTATACCATAGAGAATTATTTTGTTCTTGTGCCCCAAACACTTTCCATGAGACATCAGACCAATCATTTACGTAATGTAATTTACTAATTCCTAACGAGAGGTTCATTCTTTTTACTTTAACTCTCTGGTCCGATTATGTATTTCGTAATCAATGAAATAAAAAATAAAGAATGAAATTCATGGTTTGGGTCGTAGATCAATGGTCAATCCTGGTAGAAGGTTCCGTCGGAACAATTATTTATTTCACAGGGTACTGAATATCTTTGAAAAAAAAAAGAAAAAGTGTGGGAAAATGGGAAGACGATATTGGAACATCAATTTGGAAGAAATGATGGAAGCAGGAGTTCATTTTGGTCATGGTACTAATAAATGGAATCCTAGAATGGCTCCTTACATCTCTGCAAAGCGTAAAGGTATTCATATTACAAATCTTACTATAACTGCTCGTTTTTTATCAGAAGCCTGCGATTTAGTTTTTGATGCAGCAAGTAGGGGAAAAAAATTCTTAATTGTTGGCACCAAAAAGAAAGCAGCGGATTTAGTAGCATCAGCAGCAATAAGGGCTCGATGTCATTATGTTAATAAAAAATGGCTTGGTGGTATGTTAACGAATTGGTCTACTACAGAAACAAGACTTCAGAAGTTCAGGGACTTAAGAGCAGAACAAAAGATGGGGAAACTCAATCGTCTCCCCAAAGGAGATGCAGCAATGTTGAAGAGAAAGTTATCTACCTTGCAAACATATCTGGGTGGTATCAAATATATGACGGGATTGCCCGATATTGTAATTATAGTTGATCAGCAAGAAGAATATACGGTTCTTCGAGAATGTGTCATTTTGGGTATTCCGACGATTTGTTTAATCGATACAAATTGTGATCCAGATCTTGCAGATATTTCTATTCCGGCCAACGATGATGCTATAGCTTCGATTCGATTGATTCTTACCAAATTAGTATCTGCAATTTGTGAGGGCCGTTCTAGTTATATAAAAAATGGTTGATTATCTTATAATTACTCTTATCATTAAGAAGAAGAAGATTAGTTTGTTTTTGGTGAACTCTCTTTGATTGTTACTATTTTGGTTTGCATCTTTTGGAGTTTGAACTATGTTTTGGATATTGAATTATGTTTTGAATATTGAAGAATATTTAAAACATAAAATGATTGGTATTTTTTTTATGTAATTTCTCGGTATCCGAAATATACGATTCATAACTTAAATTCATGAATGAACATAGATGAATTGAGAAAGAGATGGTTGAATAAAAATAATTACTTTTTTGAAGTTTGATTTATGTTAGAGGACAATATGAATGTTATACCATGTTCCATTAAAACACTCAAAGGGTTATATGATATATCAGGTGTAGAAGTAGGCCAACATTTATATTGGCAAATAGGAGGTTTACAAATTCATGCCCAAGTACTTATCACTTCTTGGGTTGTAATTGCTATCTTATTAGGTTCAGTCATCATAGCTGTTCGGAATCCACAAACCATTCCGACCGACGGTCAGAATTTTTTCGAATATGTCCTTGAATTTATTCAAGACTTGAGCAAAACTCAGATTGGAGAGGAGTATGGTCCTTGGGTTCCTTTTATAGGAACGATGTTCCTATTTATTTTTGTTTCTAACTGGTCAGGTGCTCTTTTACCTTGGAAAATCATAAAGTTACCTCATGGGGAATTAGCTGCGCCCACGAATGATATAAATACTACTGTTGCTTTAGCTTTACCCACGTCAGTGGCATATTTCTATGCGGGTCTTAGCAAAAAAGGATTGGGATATTTTGGGAAATACATTCAACCAACTCCAATACTTTTACCAATTAATATTCTAGAAGATTTTACAAAACCTTTATCTCTTAGTTTTCGACTTTTCGGGAATATATTGGCTGATGAATTAGTGGTTGTTGTTCTTGTTTCTTTAGTGCCTTCAGTAGTTCCTATACCTGTCATGTTTCTTGGATTATTTACAAGTGGTATTCAAGCTCTTATTTTTGCAACTTTGGCTGCGGCTTATATAGGTGAATCCATGGAGGGTCATCATTGACTAACTTTTGAAATAGTCTTTTTTGAAGCTTATCCCAATTCAAGCAATGCGGGGGGGGGGGGGGTTCAATATAATCCACTGGGTTGGAGAATAAAATGCAAATAGCTACATGTATGTAGATATGAAGAAAGATAGATGATATTGCAGAATTTGGAAGAAAAAGAAAAAAAAAAAAGGGTTGGGGATCCTACTACATATATGTAATGACTATGAGTAGAAATCCTTCTGTATGTTTCAAAGAATGGTTCCAGAATACGATTTAATAGTTAATAGAATAAAAAGTGCAGGTGATTTACGTTATGGAAGAAGAAAAGTATATGTTATTTACTAGTTAGATAGTAATTACCCCTATCTCTTTTTTTTTTCTAGCCCACTGCATTTAGATGGATTCCCATAGAAGTCCTTTTTCTATTTTGTCTGTGATTGTGAATTGAATGAAAGAGAAAGAATAGAATAATTTATAAACAAGGAAACGCAATGACTAAAACCGTATACATATCTATTTACATAAAGTAGAAAGGAAAAACGGTATATCGAAGTATTTCTGACAATTCAGAAATATTCTGAATTCCATTTGGAGCTTTTAGCTACTTCGACCCGATAGATTTTAGCGATAAAGATCAAAGAATAAAAAAGAAGTGTAGTAAAGTAAATAGTAAAAGTAGAAGTAGAAAAAGAAGTAGATTAAGTACTAATTCATTGGTTGGTTGTATCATTAACCATTTCTTTTTTTGGTGCGAGGAACTTACCATGAATCCACTTATTTCTGCTGCTTCCGTTATTGCTGCTGGATTGGCTGTAGGGCTTGCTTCTATCGGACCTGGGGTTGGTCAAGGTACTGCTGCGGGCCAAGCCGTAGAAGGTATTGCGAGACAACCAGAAGCAGAGGGTAAAATACGAGGTACTTTATTGCTTAGTCTGGCTTTTATGGAAGCTTTAACAATTTATGGACTGGTCGTGGCATTAGCTCTTTTATTTGCAAATCCTTTTGTTTAATTTCATCGTAGAATCAAAATGTAAAAAAAAAAAGAAGAATAAAAACATAACTAAGAAATTTGAGAATTCTCAAATTCCATTAAGAATAAGAAGCAGAGTGATACAAAAAGAACTCTGTTCTTTGTTAGTCCTATATATAAGGGGAGAGCATATGAAAAATCTAACCGATTCTTTTGTTTCCGTGGGGCACTGGCCATCCGCTGGGAGTTTCGAGTTTAATACCGATATTTTAGCAACAAATCCAATAAATCTAAGCGTAGTGTTGGGTGTATTGATTTTTTTTGGAAAGGGAGTGTGTGCGAGTTGGGTATTTCAAGAATAGGTTGGATTTCACCGGCTGCACTTTCTTTATATTTATGATAGCAGAAATAGGAACAAAGGGTGCACAATCTCGACGAATTACTTCGGAATTGGATTTCATTTAGAAATCATATGTAAGAACCATAGCATTTCGTGACTAATTGGTAAATGAACTTTGATTCTCTTCTCTATCAACCAATAATGTTGAGGTCTTTTACATGGTTAAAGATAAATTTTTGAAGTCCAGGCACAGCATAGCATGGTACTCTTTCTACCGTTACGTTAGTACCAAAAAGGTTAAAAAGAAAAAAAAAATGATAAAAAAAGAAGAATTGGGAATTTATCCGATGTAGAACACTCATATGGATAAAATTATTTGAACCATTAACTGGAAAGATGGGTATCTTTCCCCCCTTTTTTTTTCCACTGCCGAATCGACGACCTATGTATTGTATTTGTATAAAAAAGAGAATTCTTTGGATGAAAAAAATTGAAATCTCATTCTAATAAGAATTAATAATGAGAATGAAGTAATGAAGTTTATAATTCTATTCAATTCTATTTCTATTCTATTAGAATTTTGATCTAATTTATCATAGCATATAAAGAAGAAAGAATAGAATTCTTTCTTCTTGAAAATCTTTTTTTTTTCTTTTTGGAAAGAAGTTGTAAATAAAGAACAAATAAAGAAACAACTTTGCTGACAATTTTTTCTTTTTTGTCTAGTCTGAAGAGTCCTCCTAAGATTCTGATGTTAGATCAGTTTCAATATTTTTGAATACGAACAGAAAAGAGAGGATAGGCTCATTCCGTTCAAAGATATGGGAATGCCCATCAATCAAAGAAAATCTAAAAGAAACAATTGAGCGTGAGAGCCAAATGAATCGAAAGATTCATGTTTGGTTCGGGAAGAGATATGATAGTTGTTAAATGAATGGAAAGATAATCTACTTTCATTAAATGATTTATTAGATAAGCGAAAACAGAGGATCTTGAGTACTATTCGAAATTCAGAAGAATTACGTAGAGGAGCCATTGAACAGCTCGAAAGAGCTCGGGTTAGATTACGGAAAGTTGAAATTGAAGCAGATGAGTATCGAACGAATGGATACTCTGAGATAGAACGAGAAAAATTAAATTTGATTAATGCTACTTGCAATAGTTTGGAACGATTAGAAAATTACAAAAACGAAACTCTTTTTTTTGAAAAACAAAGAGCAATTAATCAGGT